AAAAAGAGAATCCTTTCTTTTCAAGACTCGCTCGTTTTTCATTAACATTGGATCATATGCTTTATTTGAATTATGATGAGAAAGAAAAAAAAAAAAAGAAATAGTAAAATGATTTTTTCTTCATCAAATGACTATTCATCTATTAGTATTAGGTTTTCATAAAATAGGGGCATAAATAATCTATGAAAAAATATTGGTTCAATTCAATGTTGTCTAACAAGAAGTTAGAACATAAGTGTGGACTAAGTAAATCAATGGATAGTCTTGATGCTCTTGGACATACCAGTGGAAGTGAAGAAACTATTCGAAAAGATGCGGATAAAAAGATTCCTAGTTGGGACAGTTATAGTTTCAGCAATATTCATTATCTAAATTATTTATTTGATAGCAGGAATCTTTGGAGTTTGATCTCTGATCATACGTTTTTAGTTAGAAATAGTAATGGTGACACTTATTCTGTATATTTTGATATTGAAAATCAGATTTTTGATATTGACAATGCTAGTTCTTTTTTGAGTGAACTACCTAGTTATTTGAAAAGTGGGTCTAATAGTAGTAATTACTACTATTCTTATTATTCCATGTATGATATTCAATCTAATTGGAATAATCACATTAATAGTTGCATTGATAGTTATCTTCGCTTTGAAATCAGTCTTAATAGTGACATTTACAGTGATATCGACAGTTACATTTCTAGTTTCATTTGTACGGAAAGTACAAGTAGTATTGAAAATGGAAATTCTAGTATCAAAACTAGTAGCAGTTATTTCAATAGAAGAGAAAAATCTAATGATTTCGATCTAAATACAAAATACAAACAGTTATGGGTTCAATGTGAGAATTGTTATGGATTAAATTATAAAAAATTTTTTAGTTCAAAAATGAATATTTGTGAATACTGCGGATATCATTTGAAAATGAGTAGTTCAGATAGAATTGAACTCTTTATAGATCCTGGCACTTGGGAACCTATGGATGAAGATATGGTCTCTATAGACCCCATTGAATTTCATTCAGAGGAGGAACCTTATATAGATCGCATTTCTTTTTATCAAACAAAAACGGGTTTAACTGAAGCTGTTCAAACGGGTGTAGGTCAACTAAACAGTATTCCCATAGCAATTGGAGTTATGGATTTTCAGTTTATGGGAGGTAGTATGGGATCCGTAGTAGGTGAGAAAATCACCCGTTTGATCGAGTATGCTACTAATAGATCTCTACCTGTCATTATTGTGTGTGCTTCTGGAGGAGCACGCATGCAAGAAGGGAGTTTGAGCTTAATGCAAATGGCTAAAATATCTTCTGCTTCATATGATTATCAATCAAATAAAAAGTTATTTTATGTATCAATCCTTACATCTCCTACAACTGGCGGAGTTACAGCAAGTTTTGGTATGTTGGGAGATATCATTATTGCTGAACCTAATGCCTACATTGCGTTTGCGGGTAAAAGAGTAATTGAACAAACATTGAAAAAGACAGTACCTGACGGTTCACAAGCGGCTGAGTATTTATTCCATAAGGGCTTATTCGACCCAATTGTACCACGTAATCCTTTAAAAGGTGTTCTGAATGAGTTATTTCAGCTACACGGTTTCCTTCCCTTGAATCAAGATTCAAAAAAAGAATTTCAAAAAGATTGAAATTCTTCATTTTCAAATGGAAGTATAACACTAGCTTCAGTTATTTTTATTTGTAGCGAATACGCATTTAGTTCATTATAATGAAAAATGAAAAAAACAAAACTAAGAAGATGGTGTTTTCTTTGGAGACATCAGTTATAAGTGTAGTAAGAGTCAGAAGTTTTGGATAATGACTTTTTGTCCCGGATCCTTTTTTTATTCTATCTCTCTTCCTGATTAGGAATAAGCATCCCTCTATCGACAAGATAAAAAAGAATTTCTTTCTCCTTCCGAGAAATTAGGGAAATAAAAATGATTTTATCCGTTCTTTTTAAATATTCATTATTCATATATAGAACAACGAAAAAGAGATAAAAAAATATATCGAAAAAATGAAAAGAAAATACTAAAGAAAAAGAAAGAAGAAATCTCAAATCAAATAAAGAAAATAGAAATATTCAAATAACAAATAAGAAGAATATAGAAGTTCTTTTTATTTAGCGAGAACCCCCGGTTTTTCACTAGGAATCCCTGTTTGTTGGATAAGATTGGTTAAAATCAGAAATTCATAAGTAACTCTTTTCTATCTTTACCTTTCAAAACAAAAAAGGTGTTTTGAAAGGTAAAGATAAAAAGACGATGAAGATAAGGATGGTAGAAGAAGAATCCAATTTAGTAAAGGGGATTCTCATACATATTCGTGTCGAAAGAGGAATAGGTATACTTCATTGAGTTCTACATTTGTTATTGATTATTAAATACTTCATATTAATATTATCTTAATATTCTTTCTAATTTCTTTTTAATAGTTTGAATGGATTAATATTAATAATTAATAGATAGACTTATTAGAATATATCTTTATAATTAGAATTTAGAATTTATAATAGGTACAAATATGAAATTGAGGTACCCATTCTATGATAGATTTGAACTTTCCCTCTATTTTTGTTCCTTTAGTGGGCCTAGTCTTTCCGGCAATCGCAATGGCTTCTTTATCTCTTTATGTCCAAAGAAATAAGATTGTCTAAATACGATGAAATCTAATCAATTTATTTCAAAACTGGATCATCATACAGATACTTTTTTTAATGTAATACGGTAGGATATATGATATTTGGCCTTTCCGAAAACAAATGGAAGAGTTGTTTTGTTATGTATGCCGATGCCTAATATACGGCATTAATGCATGTATATGCGGTTATAGCTTAATCAATTAAATGATGAAATTCAAAATGATCAGCAAAGATTTTTTTAAAAATCTTTTAAATAGAAACTTAATGTGTCTAACCAATTATTCCTAATGGTTCCTGTCGGAATGCTGCTAGTTGATGAAAGTTACTTCGGGATCAAGCAATAAAAGTCAAGTCAAATCCATTTGGGTTATTCTCTCAATTCCAATCGAATGCAACTGGATCTAGTATAGTATGAACTGGCGATCAGAACATATATGGATAGAGCTTATAACGGGGTCTCGAAAAACAAGTAATTTTTGCTGGGCCTTTATCCTTTTTTTAGGTTCACTAGGATTCTTAGTGGTTGGAACTTCCAGTTATCTTGGTAAAAATCTGATATCCGTATTTCCGTCTCAGCAAATCCTTTTTTTCCCACAAGGGATCGTGATGTCTTTCTATGGGATCGCAGGTCTATTCATTAGTTCTTATTTGTGGTGCACAATTTCATGGAATGTAGGTAGTGGTTATGACCGATTCGATAGAAAAGAAGGGATAATGTCCCTTTTTCGTTGGGGATTCCCTGGAAGAAATCGTCGCATCTTCCTTCGTTTCTTTCTGAAAGATATCCAATCAATCAGAATGGAGGTGAGAGAGGGTCTTTTTCCTCGTCATGTCCTTTATATGGAAATCAAGGGTCAAGGAGCCATTCCCTTGACCCGTACTGATGAGGATTTGACTCCACGAGAAATTGAACAAAAAGCTGCCGAATTGGCCTATTTCTTGCGCGTACCCATTGAAGTATTTTGAAATGAACTGAAGAATAAATCTCAGCATGAGAGAAGGAACTTAATACATCTCAAAAGTGGGAAGACGTATATGGAACAATAACTCTTTTTTATACGCATACACATGGCGTCTGGCTTCACTCTTTAGACTAGTAAAAGGTCTAATAAGTAATAAGTAAATAAGTCTAGATTCATCAAATATCCTAACATGTCTTTTGTTTTCGTAAAACATAATTCCTCTTTTTCGGCCTTTGAATTGATACCCTATCCCTACGCTTTCGTACTTCATAGAAATCTCAGATAGAATCGACCAATGAAACAGGTTCATTAACAATTCACATCACGGATACAGAATGAAAAAAAAGAAAGCATTGGCTTCCCTCCCATATCTTGTGTCTATAATCTTTTTGCCCTGGTGGGTTTCTCTCTCATTTAAGAAATGTCTAGAAACTTGGGTTATTAATTGGTGGAATACTAGGCAATCCGAAATCCCTTTGAATGATATTCAAGAGAAAAATGTTCTAGAAAAATTTATGGAATTCGAAGAACTATTCCTGTTGGACGAGATGATAAAGGAGTACTCGGAGACACATATGCAAAGGCTTCGTATAGGAATGCACAAGGAAACAATACAATTGGTCCAAAGACAAAATGAATCTCATTTCCATATCATTTTGCATTTCTCTACAAATCTAATCTGTTTCGCTATTCTAAGTGGTTATTTTTTTCTGGGTAATGAAGAACTTTTCATTTTAAATTCTTGGATTCAGGAATTTCTCTATAACTTAAGTGATACAATCAAAGCTTTTTCGATTCTTTTAGTTACTGATTTATGGATCGGATTTCACTCGACCCATGGTTGGGAACTAATGATTGGTTCGATCTACAATGATTTTGGATTGGCTCAGAATGATCAGATTATATCTGGTCTTGTTTCCACTTTTCCAGTGATTCTAGATACAATTGTGAAATATTGGATCTTCCATTTTTTAAATCGTGTATCTCCTTCGCTTGTAGTAATTTATCATTCAATGAATGAATAATTCATTAGATCTTTTGATTTAGATCTTTTGATATCAATAAAATCAGAACCTTTCTTTGTGTAGAAAGAAAGTGTATAAATAAAAATAATTTTTCATCTTACTTATTCTTTATACTTCTACCTTTTCAATTCAAGGTATTCATACTATATTCCACTAGTACAATACTTTCAGTATAATCAATACAATGGCAAACTTTTGGATAGGGAATTCTACTAGCTACCTATCAAATTTATTGTATAAATTCCGGGGATCAATGATTGGACCATGCAAAATAGAAATACTTTTTCTTGGGTAAAAGAACAGATGACTCGATCCATTTATGTATCGATCATGATATATGTAATAACTCGAGCATCTATTTCAAATGCATAT